TAGGGATAGTAATGGTGACAATTATTCCATATATTTTGATATTGAAAATCATATTTTTGAGATTGACAACGATCATTCGTTTCTAAGTGAACTAGAACGGTCTTTTTCGAGTTATATTAATTCTAGTTATCTGAATAATGGGCCTACGAGTGCCAATCACTACTATGATCATTACATGTATGATACTAAATATAGTTGGAATAATCACATTACTAGATGCATTGACAATTATCTTTATTCTGAAATTAGTATTAATAGTTACATTTCAAGTGATAGTGAAAATTACAGTAAGAGCTATATTTATAGTTACATTTGTAATGAAAACGTAAATGATATTGGCATTGCAAGTTCCAATATAAAAACTAGTGCAAATGAAAGTGATTCCCATGAAAGCGATTCGCATGAAAGTGATTCCCACGAAAGCGATTCCCATATGCAAGGAAAATATAATGATCTCGATATAAATAAAAAATACAGGCATTTGTGGGTTCAATGCGAAAATTGTTATGGATTAAATTATAAGAAGTTTTTGAGATCAAAATTGAATATTTGTGAACAATGTGGATATCATTTGAAAATGAGTAGTTCAGATAGAATCGAACTTTCGATTGATCCAGGCACTTGGGCTCCCATGGATGACGACATGGTTTCTGTGGACCCCATTGAATTTCATTCGGAGGAGGAGCCTTATAAAGATCGTATTGATTCTTATCAAATAAAGACAGGGTTAACCGAGGCTGTTCAAACAGGCATAGGTCAATTAAACGGTATTCCCATAGCAATTGGGGTTATGGATTTTCAGTTCATGGGGGGGAGTATGGGATCCGTAGTAGGCGAGAAAATAACCCGTTTGATCGAATATGCTACTGATAGATCTCTACCTGTTATTATAGTGTGTGCTTCCGGGGGAGCGCGTATGCAAGAAGGCAGTTTGAGTTTGATGCAAATGGCAAAAATATCTTCCGCTTCATATAATTATCAATCAAATAAAAAGTTATTATATGTATCCATCCTTACATCTCCTACAACCGGTGGAGTTACCGCTAGTTTTGGTATGTTAGGAGATATTATTATTGCCGAACCTAATGCCTACATTGCATTTGCGGGTAAAAGAGTAATTGAGCAAACATTGAATAAGACAGTACCTGATGGTTTACAAGCGGCTGAGTATTTATTCCATAAAGGCTTATTCGACCCAATCGTACCACGTAATCCTTTAAAAGGTGTTCTGAGCGAGTTATTTCAACTTCATGGTTTCTTTCCCGTGAATACAAATTAAACCAACAAGTAGAACATTAAAATGAAATTCGTTTCTTTATTTTTGGTGAATAGAATTCGTATTTAGTTTATTGTAATTGTAATCTATTATAATCTAAAGTAAAAACCAAAGAACGGGGGCTTATTTGAGGGCATAAGATCTAGTATAAAGGATCAGAAGTTTCGGATAATTACTTTTATTTTATTATTAGTTTTTCCAGATCTATTTTTTATCTCTATTCATGATTAGTGATCGAGAAGACTCTATCAACAGGATAAAAGAGTTAATTCTTTCTTCCCTTCCTTAAAATTAGGAAAAGAAAAAATGAATGTTTCCTTCTTACGTATTTTCTTTATTATAGATATTGAATAATTCAAATATATAAAATATAGAATTGAAATCCTGTATTTTTATATATCCCCCGATAATTCCCATTCCTATTTTACTAGGAATCTGCCGCGGATCGGGTTCATTAGAAATCCAATTCTTTGCGAACTTGTAAGAAACGCCTTTGTTTTTTATTAGAAGATAAGTAATTAGAAGATAAGTAATTAGAAGATAAGTAGAAAAGAACAAGAATAAAAAATAGAAAGGAAAGGGGAATGGGTACACTTATTTAATTCTATATTTCTTGTACCTAACCTATTATTATATACTTATAATCGATATACTTATCATAAGATATCTTTATAACAGGTACAAATATTAAATCGAGGTATCTAGTCTATGGCAACTTTCAACTTCCCCTCTTTTTTTGTGCCTTTAGTGGGCCTAGTATTTCCGGCAATTGCAATGGCTTCTTTATCTATTCATGTTCAAAAAAACAAGATTGTCTAGGACCAAATCTCATGAATTTTTTTTTTAAGAATTTGACTTGGATCATAATATGAATATCCATTTATTTTATTGGAATATGGTACAACCCGTGGCTTCTTCCAAACACACATAAGTGAAAGGCGGTTATGCACGTGAAAACCCTATATCCTATATATGGATATACATATAAATGCATTATAGCTATTTTCAAATGGATCGGCAGATGCCTGAAAAGGAAAGTCAATGTATCTATATGTACGGATATTTCTATAGTCGGTCATATGGCGGGGTTGTTTTTTTTTATTGAACGGATTCTATGAATTATTCCTAATGATTTATACATATCATAATAGTGCTAGTTGATGAGAGTTACTTTGGGAACAAAAACAGAAAGTCAAATTCATTTGGGTTATTTTCTCAATTCCAATAAAATGTAACTGGATCTATTATGAACTGGCGATCAGAACGTATATGGATAGAACTTATAACGGGATCTCGAAAAGCGAGTAATTTATTCTGGGCCTGTATCCTTTTTTTAGGTTCACTAGGATTCCTGTTGGTTGGAACTTCTAGTTATCTTGGTCGGAATCTGATATCCTTATTTCCGTCTCAGCAAATCATTTTTTTTCCACAGGGAATCGTGATGTCTTTCTATGGGATCGCAGGTATGTTCATTAGCTCCTATTTGTGGTGCACAATTTGGTGGAATGTAGGTAGTGGTTATGATCAATTCGATAGAAAAGAGGGAATAGTGTGTATTTTTCGTTGGGGATTCCCTGGACGAAATCGTCGCATCTTCCTTCGATTTCTTATGAGAGATATCCAGTCGATTAGAATAGAGGCTAAAGAGGGTCTTTATCCTCGTCGTGTACTTTATATGGAAATCAGGGGTCAGGGGGCCCTTCCGCTGACTCGTACTGATGAGAATTTGACTCCACGAGAAATTGAACAAAAAGCTGCTGAATTGGCCTATTTCTTGCGCGTACCAATTGAAGTATTTTGAAATGAACTAAAGAATCCACGTTTCCCCACACTGGGTAAGGGGCTCAGTAATTGAATCCTCTTTGTTATATTATAGCACTCGTGTTTCATAAAAATACCAGATTGGATAGAGTCTAGCTAAGAAGCCGCTTCATTAACAATTCACTGATTTGATTCAAAATGACAAAAAAGAAAGCATTCGCTCCCCTTCTTCCATATCTTGCATCTATAGTATTTTTGCCTTGGTGGATCTCTTTCTCATTTAATAAAAGTCTGGAATCTTGGGTTATTAATTGGTGGAATACTAGTCAATCCGAAGCTTTTTTGAATGATATTCAAGAAAAGAACGTTCTAGAAAAATTCATAGAATTAGAAGAACTCTTTCTTTTGGACGAAATGATAAAGGAGTACCCGGAGACGCAGATACAAAAGCTTCGTATAGGAATCCACAAAGAAACGATACGATTGGTCCAGATGCACAATGAGGATCATATCCATACCATTTTGCACTTCTCAACAAATATAATAAGTTTTGCTATTCTAAGTGGTTATTCTATTCTGGGTAATGAAGAACTTGTCATTCTTAATTCTTGGGTTAGGGAATTTCTCTATAATTTAAGCGACACAATAAAAGCCTTTTCTATTCTTTTGTTAACTGATTTATGTATTGGATTCCATTCGCCTCATGGTTGGGAACTAATGATTGGTTTTGTCTACAAGGATTTTGGATTTTCTCATAATGATCAAATTATATCTGGTCTTGTTTCCACTTTTCCAGTCATTCTAGATACCATTTTTAAATATTGGATCTTCCGTTATTTAAATCGTGTATCTCCCTCACTTGTAGTGATTTATCATTCACTGAATGACTAAAAAATAATCCACTAATATGATAATATGAATTAATATGAATCCAATTCTAATGTTTGTTACTTCGCCCATAAACAAAACAAACCATGAAAAATTTTACCCACTCTTTATGTTTCTACTCATCCAGGGAATTTTTCCTGTGTTACAGTGAAATTATTCCAGTAAATAGCAGAATCGTGGATAGGAAACTATACTAGCAACCTACCTAATTTATTGTAGAAATTTTTGGGATCAATGATTGGACCATGCAAAATAGAAATATCTTTTCTTGGGTAAGGGAGCAGATGACTCGATCCATGTCTGTATCGATCGCGATGTTGATATATGTAATAACTTGGACATCTATTTCACACGCATATCCCATTTTTGCACAACAGAGTTATGAAAATCCACGAGAAGCAACCGGGCGTATTGTATGCGCCAATTGCCATTTAGCTAATAAGCCCGTGGATATTGAGGTTCCGCAAGCGGTGCTTCCCGATACTGTATTTGAAGCAGTTGTTAGAATCCCTTATGATATGCAACTGAAACAAGTTCTTTCTAATGGTAAAAGGGGGTCTTTGAATGTGGGGGCGGTTCTTATTTTACCTGAGGGATTCGAACTAGCTCCTCCCGATCGTATTTCTCCCGAAATGAAAGAAAAGATGGGTAATCTGTCTTTTCAGAGTTATCGTCCGGCTAAAAAAAATATTCTTGTCATAGGTCCTGTTCCTGGTCAGAAATATAGCGAAATCACCTTTCCTATTCTTTCCCCGGACCCTGCTACTAAGAAAGATGTTTACTTCTTAAAATATCCTATCTACGTTGGTGGGAACAGGGGAAGGGGTCAGATTTATCCCGATGGGAGTAAGAGTAACAATACAGTCTATAATGCTACAGCGGCGGGTATAGTAAGCAAAATAGTGCGTAAAGAAAAGGGCGGGTATGAAATAAACATAGCAGATATGTCGGACGGACACCAAGTCATAGATATTGTACCTCCAGGACCAGAACTTCTTGTTTCTGAAGGTGAATCCATCAAGCTTGATCAACCATTAACGAGTAATCCTAACGTGGGTGGATTTGGTCAGGGAGA